ATGTTTTCTTAAACCGCCCATAAGAACCATATTCTGACTTTTATCTGGAGAATATCCAACAATAGCTTCCATCGCATGAATAATTGATCCAGATCCTAAGAACAACAATGCCTTCGAATAAGCATGAGTAATCAAATGAAATAAAGCAGCTCGATAAGACCCCATACCTAGAGCTAACATCATATAACCCAATTGAGACATTGTAGAATAAGCTAAGCTTTTCTTAATATCTTTTTGAGCAAGAGCTAAAGTGGCTCCTAAAAATAATGTTATTATACCTATCAAAGCTATTAGATTTAGAATGTAAGGTATAACTATGAAAAGAGGAAGAAGCCGAGCTACAAGAAAAATTCCTGCTGCTACCATAGTAGCGGCATGTATAAGAGCCGAAATGGGGGTAGGCCCTTCCATGGCATCAGGTAACCATACATGAAGGGGAAATTGGGCGGATTTAGCAACAGCGCCGGCAAATAATAGGGAGGCGCATAAAGTAACAAATAAAAAATTAACTTCATTATTATAAACCAAGTTATTGAATATTTCAAACAAATCCCGAAATTCGAAACTACCTGTTATCCAATAAAAACCCAAAATTCCTAATAATAAACCAAAATCCCCGACACGATTAGTTACAAACGCTTTTTGACAAGCATTCGCGGCACTGGGTCGTGTGAACCAAAAACCTATTAATAGATAAGAACACACTCCAACTAATTCCCAAAAAATATAAATTTGTATCAAATTAGAACTAGTAACTAATCCCAACATTGAAGTATTGGAAAAACTCATATAAGCAAAAAATCTCAAATATCCCTGATCATGAGACATATAATTGTCACTATAAATAAGAACCATAATTCCAACAGTAGTGATTAATATCGACATAATAGAAGTAAGTGGATCAACCAAGCAGCCAAATTCTAAAGAAAAATCATTATTGATGGTCCAAGACCATACATATTGATAGACAGAATTATTATTTATTTGCTGAATAGAAAAAAGGGCTGAAAAAACCATAACTATACTTAATAATAAAACACTAGGAAAAGCCCACATACGGCGAAGATTTTTTGTTGCCGTTGGAAAAAGTAGAAGTCCTGTTCCAATTAAGATAGGAACTGGAAGTGGAATGAAAGGTATAATCCATGAATATTGATATGTATATTCCATAAAAAAAAAAAAAAAAAAAATTATCTTAATTAATTGTTTCTGAGTCACCGGTTCTTATTTCGTTTGTGGTCGGTTAATAAAAAAAAATTAAGATATATAAAATAAAACTTAAATAGAATTTTCTAGCCTTAATTATTCTGAATCTTTCCAAACTACTTCAAATATTTAAAATCAAGAGGTTATAATTGGTCAAATGATATAAATTCAAATGATATAAATAAGTCACTAGTGAAAAATAAATACTAATTTTATTAATACTGAATTGTTAATATTAAATTCAAATTTTTAAATAAAATTTTATGAAGATAAAAAATGAAAATTAGAATTTTCATTTTAATTATTACGTATTACAATAATTTTTTTATATCTATAGAACAAGGATAAATAATTATAGAACAAGGATAAATAATTATACCAAAAACAGTATTTGATATGAATCATAAAGCCCATAACTAAAACTATTTATTGTAATTCGGTTAGTTAGAATCATTAACCAATTTGTTTTGTAACTAATTGTTTGTCTTCCATTACAATAAAAGCTATTTGTAGGAAATGCTATGATATCCAACACTTTAATTTTACGGAAAAAAAAGGTGGCAAATAAAATGCCTTTAAATTATGTATTTTGTATCCTTTAACAGATTAACTACTAGTCTCATTTGATAATTAAAATTCTCATTTGATAATTAAAATTTTGTGGACTCTTTCTTCGAGCTTGAACAATTAAATTAATATTAAATTAATTAATATAATAGAAAAAATTATTAAAGTTTTTTATTTTTTAATTAAGCGGGAGAAGGGTTGGGTTATTAAACTTTTAGATTTTTTTATTACATGTATAAATGTAACACGACGAAAATAGAAAGAAAACGAAACGGACAATCTTTCTTTTTTTTTTTTTTTTATCAACTTCAATCTATTTGGCATAGTGTACCTTATCGTTCTTATTAATATTTTATGGGAGTTTTACCCCCCTTTTTTTTTTGGAGTCTAATTTCGAGAAAAAATAGATAGAGAATAGTAAAGAACAATTGATTTTGAACAATAGATGTCTTTCACATCCAACCGAAAAACCTATTATAACTTTTTAATGGCAGTTCCAAAAAAGCGCACCTCTATTTCAAAAAAACGTATTCGTAAAAATATTTGGAAAAGGAAGGGATATAGGGCAGCATTGAAAGCTTTTTCGTTAGCGAAATCTCTTTCTACCGGGAGTTCTAAAAGTTTTTTTTGTGTAACAAATAAATAATCTGAATCGTTCTAATAACTAATAAAGTGATATAATTTTGTTTATAGTTTATTTATAAGATTTATAAGTTATAAAAATGATAAATAATATTTATCAATTAGAATTAATATTAACATCATAATAGTATAGTAAAAGAATAAATATGAATATATAAGATAAATTACAATATAAACAATATACATTAAAAATAAAATAAATAAAAAAGAATTAGTCTCATAATGTTTTAATTTAAACGAATATAAAATTGAATTTGTTTTACTTTAATTTGAAGCCAAATTTTTCTTTCGTTTCTGATATAGATAAGAATTCTGTTGTCTACTGAATTCTAATGGTACTTTTTTGTTTGAAAAAAGGGTAAACGCAAGCGCAAGGTTTCGCCTTTCATTTTAGTATGTTTTATCATTTTCCGGATGGGGATTATCACTTTCCCCATCGCCCTTACTCAATAATAAAAAGAATTTTTTTTTAGTTATATTAATTTTTTTTTAGTTATATTTTTGATTTTATATTATAAAGAAGAGGTCGTTGAAACTAATTGATTAAGTTTAAAATGTTTTTTATAATCTTTTAAACCATTATTTGGGGTTTTAGAAATTATTATCACTATATAAATTCCTTAAACCCAATTAAATTAATAAAAGTCCCGTTTACATTTTTAGGTAGTTATAGTTTACATTTTTAGGTAGTTATATGACGAATGCGCCAATTTTGAGTGATCTATTTTAGATCCTATGTTTCGATTGGAAGATCGATCAAGATATAATATATATATATTAATTAAAAAATTATTAAAAAATTTAGAAAATATTTTGAAGTACGGTACAATTTCTATACGAAATTTTTTTATATGATTGATACGACCATCCCAAATACCTAACTTAATGGGTTTGCTAAATCTTAACGCAAACTCTCTACACAACAAAAAATCCTAACGCAACCTAACTATGCAAATATTTACATAAATCTTTTGAGTGTATCGCTGAAATTGTGTTATATAAAAATTCGATTTTTTTATTAATCGATAAAATTAATTTTTTATTTTAGATTAATAAAATAAATGATAAAAGAAATTAATCATTAAAAAATGCAAACGAGGCAGAACATTTTTTTTACTTATATCCAGGGATTGAAGTAAAAATTATCTAGTTACAACTGTTACATTTTAGTTTTAGGAGAGCATAAAGTAATAGCCGACGAAAAAATACATTGTTAGTTCAGTTAAATAAAATTGACATCCTAAAATACTAAATAACTAAATAAAAAGATAATAATAAGAAAAATCAATATTATTAACGTTAACGAAAACGTTTTAATCCCTAATTTTTAAACAAGTTTTTATTCATCAATTTGAATGGTTTCCTAAAAAAAAATATTGGATTGAATTAACTCCTTCAAGCTCGACGATTGAATAAAAATAGGTTATTATGATTTCGAATAAGCCGCTATGGTGAAATCGGTAGACACGCTGCTCTTAGGAAGCAGTGCTAGAGCATCTCGGTTCGAGTCCGAGTGGCGGCATGGCATCTTCTAAAAGAGTAAGTCCTATAATGAATTCAATTCCCGATTTCAATTCCTATAATTGAGGGACGCCCTTATTAATATTAATTTAATAATTTTTATGATATTTTCAACTTTAGAGCATATATTAACTCATATATCCTTTTCGATCGTTTCAATTGTAATTACAATTCATTTGATAATTTTATTAGTCGATGAAATCGTAGGACTAGATGATTCGTCAGAAAAGGGGATGATAGCTACTTTTTTCTGCATAACAGGATTATTAGTTACTCGTTGGATGTATTTGAGGCATTTACCATTAAGTGATTTATATGAATCATTAATTTTTCTTTCGTGGAGTTTTTCCTTTATTCATATTATTCCGTATTTTAAAAAACATAAAAACCATTTTAGCGCAATAACCGCGCCAAGTGCTATTTTTACTCAAGGTTTTGCAACTTCGGGTCTTTTAACTGAAATGCATCAATCCGCGATATTAGTACCCGCTCTCCAATCCCATTGGTTAATGATGCACGTAAGTATGATGGTATTGAGCTATGCAGCTCTTTTGTGTGGATCATTATTATCACTAGCTCTTCTAGTCATTACATTTCGAAAATTCATAAGGATTTTTAGGAAAAGCAATAATTTAGAAAATGAGTCAGTTTACTTTAGTGAGATTCAATATGTGAACGAAAGAAACAATGTCTTACGAAACACTTCTTTTATTTCGTCTCAAAATTATTACAGGTATCAATTGATTCAACAATTGGATCGTTGGAGTTATCGTATTATTAGTCTAGGGTTTATCCTTTTAACCGTAGGTATTCTTTCGGGAGCAGTATGGGCTAATGAAGCATGGGGATCATATTGGAATTGGGATCCAAAGGAGACTTGGGCATTTATTACTTGGACCATATTCGCTATTTATTTACATATTAGAACAAATAAAAATTTTGAAAGTGTAAATTCTGCAATTGTGGCCTCAATGGGCTTTCTTATAATTTGGATATGCTATTTTGGGGTTAATCTATTAGGAATAGGGTTGCATAGTTATGGTTCATTTACATTAACATCTAATTGAATAAAAGACTTGACGAATATAAACATAGGACGGCATACAGGTATATATACGAAAACTTCATGTAAACAATCAAGAACCATTTGAATCATTTCCATTACTTGATTCAAATGGTTCTCACAAATTCAAAAGATATCTAGTTATAATAGAATTCCAATTTATTTATTTTACTTAAAAGAATATAAAAGACTCATTTTTTTATTGTACAATCAACCATTTTTTAAATCATGGGATTTCAGTTTCATTTTTTGGTTTACTCACAAAAACTATCGAAAAAAATAATTGGATATAATAGCTTCGACCTTGTCAACTGATAATGATAAAACGAAATCGGGATAAACACCAATACCTATTACAGGTAAAAGGATAGAGATCGAAACAAATAATTCTCGCGGTCCAGAATCAAAAAAATAAGAGTTTGGGGCATTAAAAAGCTTGTATCCATAGAACATCTGGCGTAACATAGATAATGAATAAATAGGAGTTAATATCATTCCAATTGCCATTACAAAAGTAATTAATATTTTTGTCATTAAAAGATATTTTTGACTAGTAAGTATTCCAAAAAAAACTAACAATTCGGCAACAAAACCGCTCATGCCCGGTAATGCAAGAGAAGCCATTGATAAGATACTGAAAGTCGTGAATATTTTTGGAATTGCGATAGCCATTCCGCCCATTTCGTCGAGATAAACAAGACGTATTCTATCATAACTCGTTCCGGCCAAGAAAAAAAGCGCAGCGCCAATAAATCCGTGAGAGATTATTTGTAAAATGGCTCCGTTGAGTCCTGTATCGCTTATAGAACCAATTCCTATAATTATGAAACCCATATGAGATACAGAAGAGTAGGCTATTCTTTTTTTTAAATTACGCTGACCGGGAGATGTTGAAGCTGCATAGATTATTTGAATTGTGCCTACTATAATCAACCAGGGAGAGAATATAGAATGGGCGTGGGGTAATAATTCCATATTGATCCGAACCAATCCATACGCTCCCATTTTTAATAAGATTCCGGCTAAAAGCATACAAGTACTGTAATGTGCCTCTCCATGGGTGTCTGGTAACCATGTATGTAAGGGTATGATCGGTGATTTGACAGCAAAAGCAATAAGAAATCCAATATAGAATATTATTTCCAGTGCTACAGGATACGATTGATTAGCTGATGTTTCAAAATTTAATGTTGGTTCATTGGAACCATATAAACCAATACCCAAAACTCCCATTAATAAAAAAACGGAACTTCCTGCAGTGTACAAAATAAATTTTGTAGCTGAATACAAACGTTTCTTTCCCCCCCACATGGATAGAAGTAGATAAACTGGAATTAATTCTAACTCCCACATGATGAAAAAAAGTAAAAGGTCTCGAGAAGAAAATGGTCCTATTTGACCGCTATACATTGCTAACATCAGAAAATGGAATAGTCGGGAATCTCGAGTAATCGGCCGAGCCGCTAAAGTAGCTAAAGTTGTGATAAATCCTGTCAGTAAAATGGGTCCTATAGAAATTCCATCTATTCCCAATCTCCAGTAAAAATCAAAAAAATCGATCCATTTATAATCCTCTGTCAGTTGCATTAATGGATCATCCAATTGGAAACGATAACCGAATGCATAGGTTGTTAGAAGGAGTTCTATTATGCATATACCTATAGTATACCAACGAATTATCTTATTTCCTCTATGAGGGAGAAAGAAAATTAAGGAACCCGCGAATATTGGCAAAACTACAACTAGCGTTAACCAAGGAAAATTATTCATGGTAAAAACAAGATAAACTTGGACCAGAAAAACCCGTGCTCAAAATAAATAGTTTTTGAGCGCGGGTTTTTGTCGGTAAAGGTAAAAAAATCAAATGTATTCAAGTAGGGTTTTCTGGAACGTATTAATAAGCCAGACCCATACTTCGAGTTGTTTCATGCCATAAATAAACTCGAACACTCAAGAAATCTGTCGGACAGGCGGATTCACATCTCTTACAACCGACACAGTCCTCTGTTCTTGGAGCAGAAGCAATTTGCTTAGCTTTACACCCGTCCCAAGGTATCATTTCTAATACATCCGTTGGGCAGGCGCGCACGCATTGAGTACACCCTATACACGTATCATAAATCTTTACTGAATGTGACATTTGGATCTATAAATTTTTGAATGTCAGAAAGTTTCGATCTAGTAAACTTGTAAATGAATCATATATTTAGACACCAGATGAATCAATAATTTATCATAATTTTTCTAATCAATCTACTTCTGGATTGACTCATGCGATAGAGCCAAGATACTTTAATTTCTTACATTTTTGAAAACATGTATTATTACGTAATGTATGGTCATGGTAATTCTAATTTATGAATATTAGAATTTATATGATTAATACTACTTATTCAACAAATTCGATTGATTGATACGAGTTGATTTTCTGTTACGATAAATTGATGAAACAATAGCCGGGCCAATAGCTGCTTCAGCGGCTGCAATAGCTATAACAAAAATTGAGAAAATATTTCCTTTTAATTGGCGACTATCAAAAAAATCAGAAAATGTTACGAAATTCATATTAACCGCATTCAGTATAAGTTCAAGACACATAAGGGCTCTAACCATATTCCGGCTCGTGATCAATCCATAGATACCGATAGAAAATAAGTAGGCACTCAAAACAAGTACATGTTCGAGCATCATTGACCAACTCCTTATCAATTTCGATTCATTTCAATATGAACTGAACAACAATTCAACAGATTCAATTGACTAGAATAAAAAAAAGTACGGAACAAAGGCAGATTTTCTAGTGTTAATAGAATAGATTGAATAATTTCTATTTTAGACATAAACAATCTTTAATTAAAGGGAAATAAATGTAATGTAATAAAACCGAACAGAGTTTAATGTGCATTGCTAATTCTATAAATTTTTTACTGTCGCGCCACGGCAATTGCACCTATCAAAGCGGCTAAAAGAATTATCGAAACGAATTCAAATGGAAGAAAGAAATCTGTTGATAAATGAATTCCAATTTGTTGACTATTACTTATCAAATCTTGCTCTATAATCTGGTTTGATCTTGTAGTCCAAATAATTCCGTACCATGACGTATCCGTAATAATAATCATGAGTAAAACAAAAATACTTGTACAAACTGGCAAAGTAACCACATCCCCAATGGTCCAAAGATTCAAATCTTTGTAATATTCTGAACCATTCATGAACATCACAGCAAATACGATTAAAACATTTATAGCTCCCACGTAAATAAGGAGTTGTGCAGCAGCTACAAAATAAGAGTTTAATAGAATATAGAATAAGGATATACAAACAAGAACCAGTCCCAACGAAAAGGCAGAATAAATGGGGTTGGTAAATAATACCACCCCCATACCTCCTAGTATAAGAACCGATCCCAGAAAGACTAAAAGAAAATCATGTATTGGTCCGGGCAAATCCATTATATGTAAAATAAGAGATAAATAAATAGAAATGTTTTTCATGACCTTATTGAGACCCGACCAGAAATTTTTTTTTTTATGATTTTTGAGCAATTCCTAATTTAATCCTAAGTAAATAAATACTAAGGGATATGAAAAAATGTGAGTACTATTATTGGACTAATTTCATTCTTTATCTGAAAGAGTCGTTCTAATTCTAAACGATATATTTTAAAACAATTATGGATATATTAATTAATGGATTTTCAATCCAAATTAAGACGCGTTTCTTACCAACCAATCAATAGTTGGTATTTGTAGTTATTGACCAAACAACACGAAAGAAACCTAAATTCCTTCTATATTAGTTATTAGTAAAGTAATTCTAAATTATTCGTTAATAAGAGATTTACTTATTTATTTGAGGCGAATTCAAAATTGTTCGAATTGTATAATCGTCAATTACTGACATTGGTAAACGACCCAAAGCAATTTGATTATAATTCAATTCGTGACGATCATAAGTAGAAAGTTCATATTCTTCAGTCATTGATAAACAATTCGTTGGACAATACTCAACGCAATTACCACAAAATATACAGACTCCGAAATCAATACTGTAATTAAGCAGCCGTTTCTTGCGAATATCGGTTTCCAATTTCCAATCAACAACGGGTAGATCTATAGGACATACACGAACGCATACTTCACAAGCAATACATTTATCAAATTCAAAATGGATTCGACCGCGGAAACGCTCCGCGGTGATTGATTTTTCATAAGGATATTGAATAGTTACGGGTAAACGATTTGCGTGGGATAAAGTAATCATGAAACTTTGACCAATGTACCTTGCAGCTCGTACTGTTTGTTGACCATAATTCATGAACCCAGTTACCATAGAGAACATATCGTTAATATATATATGAATAGTTTTATGTTTGTTTATTTCTCTTGTTTGAGACACGTTGTGAATATAGAATGTTACTTTACAGTGAAAAGAGTTGGAAAGAAGTTGTTAATAATAGATTACCGAGAGAAATAGGTAAAAGAAATTTCCATCCAAGATTCAATAGTTGGTCCATTCTTAGCCTCGGTAAAGTCCATCTTGTTGTGATAGGAATGAACAAGAACAAATAAGTTTTAGCTAATGTAATAAAGATACCAATTATCGCTCCAAAAACTCCACATGTTTTATTTATTTCAAAAAGCTCAGAAACATATATGTCCGGAATAGATATATTCCAACCTCCCAAGTAAAGAACTGTTACAAATAATGAAGAAACCAATAGGTTTAGATAGGAAGCAACATAAAATAACCCAAATTTTATACCCGAGTATTCGGTTTGATAACCTGCTACTAACTCTTCTTCTGCTTCTGGTAAATCAAAAGGTAATCTCTCACATTCTGCTAGGGAAGAAATAATAAAAATGATAAACCCTATAGGCTGACGCCACAAATTCCATCCCCAAAAACCATATTTTGATTGCGCCTCAACAATATCAATTGTACTTGAACTGTTAGATAATTATAGTCGGTGATACCATCACTGTTACCATCGCTATTACAGAACCGTACATGAGATTTTCACCTCATACGGCTCCTTGAAGGCCAGAAATAAATATAGGGACCGCGTCAGTATTCTTTTTTGAATCTTGATATGTTTGTAGGATGGATAACTATCGGCCGGTCCCAAATTAGACCAATTGAATTCTGTCTGTTATAATTATTTTAATTCAAAATTAAATAAAAAAAGTACTTCTGAATTGATCTCATCCTTTCTTTAATTTAATAATTTCAATAATAATTTCAATTCTTCTTTGTTCAGTAATAACTTAACTGTTCAATAAAATACTTCTTGTAAAAATATTAATAACCCGTTGGTTTCACGTACGAAAAAAAAATTCTATATTAATTAATGAATTATGACACAAATTATATATCTATTAATATGTATATGGGAAAGAATAAAAGTAACAAAGAATAAATAAAGTATATCTTTTTTTTTTTTTTCGTTCCTATTCTTCTTTCTATTTCTGAGAAAAAGAGGGCTTTCAAAATAAAGTAAAGGATTATTTCGTTTCGAATAGTTATTTATTAAATCGGTGGATAGGAGTATACTCTGGATTGGAATCGTGTCATGGGGAGTACTGCCTGATCATTTCTACCAACTTCAAGCCCCAATTAGTATTCTTTGTTTGTATATTATGTAAAAATGTCCTTTTGGAGAATTTACATAATCTCCATTACTAATCCTTTACATATGTTCGTGTTTCTAACCATCCACTCGTTTTTGCTCAATCCCCCGTTATGCTAATACATAAAAATGATAGTGAAAACTCAATACGGTTGATCTTTTGAACCCGCTTCAAGTCAGGATGACTAATCAACCAATCTTGGGGGAAACGGTCTCTTCTGTTTATTTCCGCTTAACTCTCTAACTCTTATACATAGAAAATGAGAATCAATCTTTTTACTGCGAATTTATATATAAGCTGTTTTCTTTCACTCATATAACTATTTGATTTAGTTCATCAACCCGAATAATGAATAAAAAAAAAATTAAGATATCTACTCAATCCATTCCAACCCTTTCCTTGAAAGGAAGGAATAGAGAAAAGTTTATGTCTATGTATCAACGAATCGCACGTAGAGATATTGATAACACACATAAAGTTAATGGTATTTCATAACTAATCGATTGAGCAGCAGCTCGTAGACCGCCTAAAAAGGAATATTTATTATTTGACCCGTATCCCGACATAAGAAGTCCAATTGGAGCAATACTGGAAATGGCAATCCATAAAAAAACACCGATATTGAGATCCGCTAAAACAAGGTGATATCCAAAAGGAACTACTGAATAGCTTACTAAAATTGATATGACTGCTATGGATGGCCCGATACTGAATAAACGAGTATCCCCCCTAGATGGAAAAAGATTTTCTTTGAAAAGTAGTTTTGTCCCATCTGCTAGAGCTTGAAGAACTCCCAAAGGGCCGGCGTATTCAGGTCCAATACGTTGTTGTATCCCTGCCGATATTTCTCTTTCTAACCATACAATTACCAGTACGCCTATTGTGATTCCCACTACAAGAGTCAAAATAGGAACAAGAACCCATAGAATTCCATAAACCTCTTTAAAAAATTCGAATCTAGAAAAAGAATCGATATCTTGTACTTCCGGTGTATCAATTATCATTTCAACGATCAACTTCTCCCATAATGATATCTATACTACCTAGTATCGTCATAATATCAGCCAATTTCATTCTTTTAACTAACCGCGGAAGAATTTGCAAATTGATAAAACCCGGCGGGCGGATTTTCCATCTCCAAGGAAAACCACCCTGATCCCCTATGAGAAAAATTCCCAATTCTCCCTTTGGGGCTTCTACTCTCACATAAAGTTCTTGTTTCGGCAATTCAAATGTAGGAGACGGCTTTTTACTAATAAATCGATATTCAAAATCATTCCATTCCGGATTCCTTTCTCTATCAAAGTATCGTATTTCTAAATTCTCATAGGGTCCCCCTGGAATTCCTTCCAGGGCCTGTTGAATAATTTTTACGGATTCTATCATTTCACCAATTCGGACTAGATAACGAGCCAATGAATCTCCTTCTTTTTGCCACTGTACTTCCCAATCAAATTCGTCGTAACATTCATAATGATCAACTTTACGAAGATCCCATTGTATTCCGGAAGCTCGCAGCATTGGTCCCGATAAACCCCAATTTATTACTTCCTCTCTACCAATAATGCCTACTCCCTCGACTCGTTCTAAAAAAATAGGATTTCGTGTAATAAGTTTTTGATATTCAGCAACTCTTGTTAAAAAATAATCGCAGAAATCCAAACATTTATCTATCCAGCCATGAGGTAGATCGGCCGCTACTCCTCCGATACGAAAATAATTATGCATCATTCTCATACCGGTGGCAGCTTCGAATAGATCATATACTAATTCTCTTTCTCTGAAAATATAGAAAAAGGGAGTTTGTGCACCAATATCCGCCATAAAAGGACCGAGCCATAACAGATGAGAAGCTATACGACTCAACTCCAACATAATTATTCTGATATAGCTGGCTCTTTTAGGTACTTGAATATTTCCCAACTGTTCCGGTCCGTTTACAGTTATTGCTTCTGTGAACATAGTAGCTAAATAATCCCACCGTGTTACATAAGGCAAATATTGTATAATTGTTCGATTTTCCGCAATTTTTTCCATTCCTCGGTGTAAATAACCCAATATTGGTTCACAGTCAATAACATCTTCACCATCTAGAGTAATGATGAGTCGAAGAACACCATGCATTGATGGGTGGTGGGGGCCCATATTGACTATCATGAGGTCTTTTCTTGTAGCCGGTATATTCATAGGTTTTTCCTCGATTCATTCTTTCATGAATTGCTGAAAACGAAAAAAAGTTCATTAAAATTCAAGATCTAATAAATCAAATAATTCAAAATGCCTTTATAAAAATAAAATTAACGAGTTTTTGACTCCCGAATATCCAACCGATTAATTAATTCTTTATAACATATTCTATTTTTCTTTGACAAATAAGACAGTAATCGTTGGCGTTTTCCCAGAATTTTACGTAAACCTCTCTGAGATAAATAGTCTTTTTTGTGTAATTGTAAATGTGAAGTAAGTCTTCGTATCCTATTGGTGAAACTAACTATTTGAAATTCAACAGATCCTCTGTTTTCGTCTTTTTCTTCTTGTGAAATAACTGAGATGAATGAATTTTTTACCATAAACTGAAATCTTCTCTCCCCCCCTCTTTTTATTTTAAGATATTTTTTATTGATAGATATCTTTATTGATCAGTAATAATAATGCCCCTAATTTTTATTTGGTATATACAAAAATTTGTATTTCGTTTTCTAATTTTTTTAATTTAATAAAACTTACTCAATCCTATTTTCATTTTAAAATTGGATTTGAAAGGGGATAAAAAAGTATGGTTGGTTTCTTCACTCACAAAAGATAAAAGTTTAGACCTAAAATAATAAAATTTTGTTCATTCTAGATCTAATTGATATGTCATTGAATTAGTATCATGTATCAGAATGGAATGTAAGACAATGTATGCGTGCATCTCTTTGTCGTCATAGACCAGATATGGTATGGGAAATATAGGAAAAATGTACTATTAATGAATTTTCAATCGCGGATACATATGTATCCTTACCATACTGAAACAACTGCCATTATTCGTATTAAACCAATAACGATTCATACAAGCTAAATCTTCTAATCGATAATTGGGCCAAAGAAATAGCTTTAATTTTATAAGTTTTTTTTTATATTTTTTGCTTTTATCCACAACTTGACTGTTTACCTCATTCCCATTACAAAAAGATGCCTTTCTATGTCTATTCTTAGAATTTAAACAAATTAGAATTCGCAATTCTCTACGACGTCTAGGCGATAAAATATTTTCAGGAACAAACAAATCATAATTTTTTTTATATCTATTTCCCGTCATCTTTTGATGTTTTGTAATGACTTCATCAGAATTCTTATCAACATGTTTTTTTTCTCGGTATCTTTGATTTATTTGATGTTTACTTTTATGAACTAATGAAATACCGAGGGTTTGATACATAATAAATTTTCCATCATTTTTTATAGCTAGACGAATTGGTTCAATAATCAAAAATCCCCTTTTAATAAATTCTGTAAGAGTTACATCTTTCTGAATCGTCAAAATATCCAGACTCATTTCGCCCCTTTGAATAGAGGATATAGTAATTTCTCTTGGATTTATCAGTCTAAGCAGGAGACAATATACGTTGATGTTATTGATTATTTTTTTATTTAAAGAATCATCCCATCTCAATTGAAAATACAAATACCTTTTTAGGAAGAAATCAAACTCCGCTTTTGTATTGATCTTGTATTGCTTTTTATTTCTATGTTTTTTCATGTCCGATCCCGTATAATCTTCTTCAACATCTTTTTCTTGGTTTGAAAGAGATGATTTAAGATCTGCTTGGCCCGTGGATTCTTTTTCTCCTTGATTTCGGTTTTCTAATTCAAGAGATTTTTTTTCATTCGACGATATTGATATAAAAGGATCTCTTTTTTTATTTCCAGTGATGCTTTTGTTTTCACTAGCATTTTTTTTTATATTAGAATTAAAAAGTAGTAATTTAATTGGTATAACCCACGGTTTCATTTTATACGTATTATAAAGTCTCACAAATTCTGGCAAGAACCAAAGTTCCAGATTTGATATGGGACGACTTAGTATTTCTTCATTCATTCCCATCCAATCCAAAAGGGGTTTTTGATTGGATAGGTTGATTTTTTGATCTTGCTGAAGTGTGAGATAAAAAAGACTCTTATTATTGATTTTATCAATTATTTGATACTTATTAACCCTAGTCTTAGTATATTTATTACTGTTAGTGTCAGTATCAATATTGATCCAGGCCTCAATATCGACCTTCGTTTTAAGACAAAAATCGAGAATTCTCCAATCAAAAAATTTTCTATCCGTATTTTTATCCATATCTCGAATATCATCTTCTACCATTTCTACCATATTAAATGATTTTTGTTTATGTGTGTTGTAATTATAAAAAATATCTTGGTTCGTTTTTACTTGTAATGGTGATCCATAAATTGAAGAGTACTTCTTAGTTTCAGAATTTATAGATTTATATGCTAAAAGATCATATCTATATTGTTTTTTAAAATTATCCTTTTGATTCAATAATAAATCCGTTTCAATTTTTGTTTTTTTTTCGTAGTGAATTAATTCATCTTTTTCATATAAATCACACAAATCTTTATATAAATCTTTATTTTGAGCTATACAGTTCAATATATTTCGCCATTTTTGTGGTACTACTCTAGACCATTTAATTTGAGATACATCACATTGATATTGATAATGACTCCTTAACCAATTTGTCCATTGATTCATTCCAGAATTGCGAAGATTCTTAGGTCTTAATTCGGAATGAAATAGTTCTTGTCTTACAACAAAAAAATCCTTTATTTCATTCTTAAGAAAAAGGGGGGTTCCATTATATTGAAATACGGATTTCAATTTCTCTAACTTAATAAGTTTGGTTTGTGATAATTTGTAAAATACATATGCTTGTGAAAAGTAAGATAAGTCAAAAAAAGTCTTTGAATTAAGACTAATATTAGTATTAGAAAGTGACTCTTTTATAATCGAAATAAATTTAATTAAACTTTGATTTGTTTTATTAATTCTTTCTTGATTTGCTTCATTACTGTTAATGTTTTTATTAATAATTTTTTTTGTTGATTCAAGAAAAAGTTGTGTATTGATACTAGGAATATTAATCATAGATAGAAAGATATCTATGTATATCTTTTCAATGAAAAATATTATAAAATAATGGGATTTACGGATTAATCGAGCAGTTCTTCTTTTTAATATCTGCCAAATATTTTTTTGTGATTCCAATCTTTTATCATCATAACTTATTTTGTTAGAACTCAAATTTCTATTTGAAGTTATAAATCCCTTTTTCTTGTCTTTTGTAATTTTTTCTATTTGATTTATGATGGTGTTTATTCTATCAGTCAGATCTTGCATTTTTTTTTCTGTTAATGAATAATTTGTCCAATCCTGAGATCTAATTTGAATGGACGATTCCTGAATCATCCGATTACTGATTATTGAATCTTTTTTAATTTCACTCAATTCATATACTTCTATTTCTCTCAATCCAAATAATATAATTGGGTTTATTTTTGAGAGTTCTTTTATTATTTCTTTTATAAACAGAATGTTTTTAATGATCCATTTTTTTGGTTTTTTTGAGACATTTAGAAACAATTTTGTTTGTTCTTTTAAAATTCCTAGAATTATAAAACATTTCTTTTGCAATTTTTTAATTTTTTTTTTGAGTTCTTTTAAAATCGGTTCAAAAAATGAAAGTTTTTTTCTGGGAGAACCAAAAGGTAGTTCAGCTTCCATTCCAAAAATTGTTAAAAAACAAAAATCATTTTTTTGACCTTGCTTTTTCATTGGATCGTTATAAGGGGCTCGTAACTTAGATCTGTGCCAAGGTTTAAGACGAAAAGGAAATAGGATCTTGATCTGAATGCCGTCTGTTAACCAGTTTTTTGGAAATTCTTTTTCTGATAATTGAACGCCGTTATAGGTACATTTAACATGCATTTCTCTATTCCAATCCTTTAAGTCCTCATACCATTCCGGAAATTGAAATAATAGTATACGGACGATATTTTTAGCTATTATCAATGAAGGTAATATAATATATTTTCTAAGAATTGATTGGGTTACTAATAAAAAACCTCTCATTACTTGAGCAAGTAAAATACTATCCCAGGCTTCCGCTATTTGTATACGCACTTTCTCCTTTCTTTTGTCTTCTTCTTTTTTGTCCTCCTCTTTTTTTTTCGCGCTTTCCTTTGTCTTTTTCTCTGTATAATTCGAAATTGTGAATTCTGTGTTTTTCCACATCCAATTTCTAAAAATTTTTTTCATCCGTTCAGAAATATCAAAAAAAAAAAAAAAAGATTTGTCTATTCGGTCCAAAAAAAGAGGGGAATGCGCATTTGCTTCAAAGAGTTTCCAAGTAACTGTTTTACGTCTTTGAGCGCGCATGGAGCCTTTGATTATGTCTCGACGAAAATCCGATTGTTGGGAATAACGTATCAAAGCAACTTCGCCTGTTTGATCAGTATTATTAGTTTCTTTGGTATTAGTATAAGCATCAGTATTTTGTTGGTTATCAGTAAAAATCACTACACGTTTGGATTTTCTTGAACGAATCTGATGATCCTCTACCACAGTTTCTTCGGTTTCCCCCTCCTGTTGTTCAAAATCGTTGATTAATTTGTATGACCATCGAGGAACTTTTTTATTAATTTCTTTTATTCCAATAGATTTTTTTTTAATCATTTTATCGTTGGGAACAGTTCTAATTGCATCAAATAATAATTTTAAAATTTTGATTCGATCCTCTGAATCAATTCTTACTTGTTCGTGTTCTGTAACTAAAAAAAGTCTTTTAAAATTTAAATTTGATGTGTATTTTAC